TCCAAGGCAAGGATTCAACAATCACTTAGTCAAAATCAAGTAACTATTCGTACGTTGTTGAATAGGAATAAGGACTCTCAATCTTTGATAATTTTGTCATTATCTAATTGTTTTCAAATGGGTTCATTCAACGATGCAAAATATTACAATGTAATAAAAAAAGAATCAATGAAAAGAGATACTCTAATTCCAATTAGGAATTCGTTGGGGCCTTTAGGATTAGGAAGAGCCTCTAAAAGTAAGAATTTTGATTCAATTTACCATTTAATAACTTATAATCAGATCTCGGTAACTAAATATTTACAACTTGACAATTTAAAACAGACTTTTCAGGTACTTAAATATTATTTAATAGATGAAAATGATAGAATTCATAATCCCGATCCATGCAGTAACACCGTTTTGAATCCATTCAATTTGAATTGCCATTTTCTCCATCATAATTATTGTGAAGAAACATCTACAATAATTAGCCTTGGGCAGTTTATTTGTGAAAATGTATGTATAGCGAAAAAGGGACCGCACCTAAAATCGGGTCAAGTTCTAATTGTTCAAATTGACTCTGTAGTAATAAGATCAGCTAAACCTTATTTGGCCACTCTGGGAGCAACTGTTCATGGTCATTATGGAGAAATCCTTTACGAAGGAGATACGTTAGTTACATTTATATATGAAAAGTCGAGATCTGGAGATATAACGCAAGGTCTTCCAAAAGTGGAACAAGTGTTAGAAGTTCGTTCGATTGATTCAATATCGATGAACCTAGAAAAGAGGATTGAGGGTTGGAACGAGCGCATAGCAAAAATTCTTGGAATTCCTTGGGGATTCTTGATTGGTGCTGAGCTAACTATAGTACAAAGTCGTATCTCTTTGGTTAATAAGATCCAAAAAGTTTATCGATCTCAGGGGGTGCAGATTCATAATCGGCATATAGAGATTATTGTGCGTCAAATAACATCAAAAGGGTTGGTTTCAGAAGATAGAATGTCTAATGTTTTTTCACCCGGAGAACTAATTGAATTGTTGCGGGCGGAACGAACAGGGCGTGCTTTGGAAGAAGCAATCTGTTACCGAGCCATTTTATTGGGAATAACGAAAGCATCTCTAAATACTCAAAGTTTCATATCCGAAGCGAGTTTTCAAGAAACTGCTAGAGTTTTAGCAAAAGCCGCTCTCCGGGGTCGTATCGATTGGTTGAAAGGTCTGAAAGAGAACGTTGTTCTCGGGGGGATGGTACCCGTTGGTACTGGATTCAAAGGATTAGTACAACGTTCAAGGCAACCTAACAACATTCCTTTGGAAAAAAAAAAGAATGATTTATTCGAGGTGAAAATGAGAGATATGTTGTTCTACCACAGAGAATTATTTGATTTTTTCATTTCAAAGAATTTATACGATACACCCAAACAATCATTGCGAGGATTTAATGATTCCTAAGAGCAGATTCTTAACTATTTTCGGTCATTTTTTTTATTTGGTAGGTAATAGTAATAAAGATAATAACAAATAGAATAGAAATAAATTAATGGCTTGAATCATGTATCAACGGCTAATATCTGTTAGAGGTAGAAAAGAAGGTTCCATCGGAACAATTATTTATTTCTATTTCAGGGTACCTCGTCTCTTTTTTTTAAAAAAAAAAAGAGAGGAAGTGTGGGGAGAGAAATGACAAGAAGATATTGGAACATCAATTTGGAAGAGATGATGGAAGCAGGAGTTCATTTTGGTCATGGTACTAGTAAATGGAATCCTAGAATGGCACCTTATATCTCTTCAAAGCGTAAAGGTATTCATATTATAAATCTTATTAGAACCGCTCGTTTTTTATCAGAAGCTTGTAATTTAGTTTTTGATGCAGCAAGTAGGGGAAAACAATTCTTAATTGTTGGTACCAAAAATAAAGCAGCTGATTCAGTAGCACGGGCTGCAATAAGGGCTCGTTGTCATTATGTTAATAATAAATGGCTCGGTGGTATGTTGACGAATTGGTATACTACGGAAACGATACTTCATAAGTTCAGGGACTTGAGAACGGAACAAAAGATAGAGAGACTCAACCGTCTTCCGAAACGAGATTCGGCTATGTTGAAGAGACAATTATCTCACTTGCAAACATATCTGGGCGGGATTAAATATATGATGGGATTACCAGATATTGTAATAATCGTTGATCAGCAAGAAGAATATACGGCTCTTCGAGAATGTATCATTTTGGGAATTCCAACGATTTGTTTAATCGATACAAATTGTGACCCAGATCTCGCAGATATTTCGATTCCAGCAAATGATGACGCTATAGCTTCAATCCGATTAATTCTTAACAAATTAGTATTTGCAATTTGTGAGGGTCGTTCTAGCTATATACGAAATACGTGATTAATAATAAGATAAATAAATTATTTTTGGAACTCCATTTTTGTAACTCCATAGATTTATGAAATCGGTTACAATTTTTTAATCGCGCAAAAGAGATACAAGTAACTTAGGGGTATTATGTGATTAGTTGATATCAAAAATATATAATTCAAGTAGGCAAGTCAAAAATAGATGGTTGAATCAAAATAATTCTTTTTTTTTTAAGTTCTATTTCTTTCAGAGGGCAATATGAATGTTCTATTATGTTCTATCAACACACTAAAAGGGCTATACGATATATCTGGTGTGGAAGTTGGCCAACATTTGTATTGGCAAATAGGAGGTTTTCAAGTCCATGCCCAAGTACTTATTACTTCTTGGGTTGTAATTGCTATCTTATTAGGTTCAGCCATTATAGCTGTTCGTAATCCACAAACCATTCCTACTGACAGTCAGAATTTCTTCGAATATGTCCTTGAATTCATTCGAGACGTGAGCAAAACTCAGATTGGAGAAGAATACGGTCCATGGGTTTCCTTTATTGGAACTTTGTTTCTATTTATTTTTGTTTCGAATTGGTCAGGTGCTCTTTTACCTTGGAAAATCATACAGTTACCTCATGGGGAATTAGCCGCACCTACAAATGATATAAATACTACCGTTGCTTTAGCTTTACTCACGTCAGTAGCATATTTCTATGCGGGTCTTACCAAAAAAGGATTAGGTTATTTCGGTAAATACATTCAACCAACTCCAATCCTTTTACCCATTAATATCTTAGAAGATTTTACAAAACCCTTATCACTTAGTTTTCGACTTTTCGGAAATATATTAGCTGATGAATTAGTAGTTGTTGTTCTTGTTTCTTTAGTACCTTCAGTGGTTCCTATACCTGTCATGTTACTTGGATTATTTACAAGCGGTATTCAAGCTCTTATTTTTGCAACTTTAGCTGCGGCTTATATAGGCGAATCCATGGAGGGTCATCATTGACTAGTTTTCGAAATAGGCTTTTTTTAGCTTAAGACTTACGCAATATATGCGCGGATCAAGATAATCTGCTTAGGGAACATAACATAATATATAAATCAATTTATATTATATAATATATTCTATAATATAAATAAGATATATACGATCTAGAGAGGAATAGTAAAAAAAGCTTAAGATCTTAGAGATATTAGGGAGTTGCAACAAACAGGGAAGTAAAAAAAAGGAAAGAGATCTAAAAGATCTTTTTCCTAAAATTCCAGTTAGGTCCATTTATACCCCCTCCAATGAATATTCTCTTTATATTGTTTTGTTCATTTAATTCCAATATTCAACATTATTAGCTATTAGTAATCATAATCTGAATAATAATTTGGATACTATTACTTATAGTATTATGGCGTGCTATTCTTTAAAAAGATGTTATTGTTATATAGAATGATGCCCATTCAAGTTGATTTCATCCAATTCAACGATTGACCAAAAGATGATTTTAATAAATAATAAATTACATTAACTTAGATCAATCAAATACTACTATTTCGATGTAATGATTCGATCTAAGGAATTTGTCCATGTAGATTGATTGTTCCCATGTAGTCGAATAAAAAAAGAAAAATATAGAAAAAAAGAGTTCAATTTATAAAAAAAAATGGATTAAGGAGATGCCGAACTAGATGTATGTAATCTAATTGCTATAAGACAACTCTTGTGAATCTTTCGAAGAATTATTCTAGAATCCGATTGAATGTAAGATATGAATAGTTGATTTACGTTATGGAAGAAACACATGTATATGTGATATTAGATATTCATTAGTTATATATGAAGTAAAAATATATCTAATTAATATAATATCTAATATTGTGAATTTAGATAGGGATTCCAATAGAAGTCCTTCCCTTTCGTTTGTAATTGTGAATGAAATATTTATTCAATGAATAAAGTGAATATTGAATGAATAAATAGATTCAATCAAGAAAAAAAACTAAAAATTGGAATGGTTTTGAAAAAAGAAAGAAATGGAAGAAAAAAAGTCATATGGATTCACAAAAATTATGTGAATAGAAACTAAAAAAGAAATATGGAAGTAGTTCTAATGATTCAATAATATTATTACTTCAATTCAGAGTTCTTAGTTCCTTCGACTGTATAGATCTTAGCGATGGAATAATTAAGTCATAATTTCTTTGTTGATCGTATCATTAACTATTTACTTATTTTGGTGTGAGGAACTTATCATGAATCCACTGATTTCTGCCGCTTCCGTTATTGCTGCTGGGTTGGCCGTCGGTCTTGCTTCTATTGGACCTGGGGTTGGTCAAGGTACTGCTGCGGGCCAAGCTGTAGAAGGGATCGCGAGACAGCCCGAGGCGGAGGGAAAAATACGAGGTACTTTATTGCTTAGTTTGGCTTTTATGGAAGCTTTAACAATTTATGGACTGGTTGTAGCCTTAGCGCTTTTATTTGCGAATCCCTTTGTTTAATCCTATAACAATACCTATTTTTTCTTAGGTTATTTCCTTGGACTTACCACTCCCGCTTTTTCGAATTATATTAAGATTTCACTCCTACAATTATTTATTTGTTGGGACAATAAACCATGGGGAAGGACTGATTGGAGGATGAGAAATTAGCATACCGACTCGCCTTCT